TTTTGAGCAAGAGCTAAAGTCGCTCCTAATAATACTGTTATTATTCCTATCAATGCGATAAAATTCATTATATAGGGTATAACTATGAAAAGAGGAAGAAGACGAGCTACAAGAAAAATTCCCGCGGCTACCATAGTAGCAGCGTGGATAAGAGCCGAAATAGGGGTAGGTCCCTCCATGGCATCAGGTAACCATACATGAAGTGGAAATTGTGCAGATTTAGCAATTGCACCGGTAAATAATAGAACGGCACATAAAGTAGCAAATATCAAATTAACCTCATTTTTCGAAATCAAAATTTGGAATATTTCAAATAAATCTCGAAATTCGAAACTGCCAGTTATCCAATAAAAACCTAAAATTCCTAATAATAAACCAAAATCGCCTAAACGATTAGTTACAAACGCTTTTTGGCAAGCATTTGCCGCAGCAGGTCGTGCAAACCAAAATCCTATTAATAGATAAGAACACATTCCAACTAATTCCCAAAAAATATAAATTTGTATAAAATTAGAACTAGTAACTAATCCTAACATGGACGTACTAAAAAAACTCATATAAGCAAAAAATCTCAAATATCCTTGGTCATGAGACATATAATTATCACTATAAATAAGAACCATAATTCCAACAGTAGTGATTAATATTGACATAATAGAAGTAAGTGGATCGATCAAGTAGCCGAATTCTAAAGAAAAATCATTATTAATGGTCCAAGACCATAGATATTGGTAGATAGAACTTCTATTGATTTGTTCAATAGACAAATTGATTGAAAAAATCATGACTATACTTAACAATAAAATACTCTGAAAAGCCCACATACGACGAAGATTTTTTGTTGCTGTCGGAAAAAGAAGAAGTCCCACTCCTATTAACATAGGAACCATAAGTGGAAGCAAAGGTATGATCCACGCATATTGATATGTCTGTTCCATAAAAAGTTTTTTAATTTTTACTTAATTAATTGTTTACGATTCGCCGGATCTTTGAAAGAAGTCAATAAAAAATAAAGATATGCATTAACTTAAACGAACTTCAATATTATTTAATAATTAATAATTTTCAATTTTAAATTATTCTGAGTCTCTGCGAAATACTTAAAATATTCAAATCAAGAAGTTCTAATTGGTCAAATTATATAAGCAAGATTGATTACAAATGTCCAAATTCAAATTAATATAAACAAAGGAAATTTGGTTTTTTCATTAAGCAGGAGTGAAGTTTATATCTTACACTTTAGAAATTTCTTATGAAATAAGAAATAAAATGTAGAACAATGACAATCGACAAAAAGAAATAGAATAAAGAGTCTTTTCAATTCTTATAAGTTTAAGTTCAATCAATTCGATTTACACGGCACGGTAGCTTCTCTAGATATAGCTTGAAAAAAAAAAAAGCGAAATAAAAAAAAATAACATATCTTTCATCCTATAGCTATATTTCTTTTTTATGAAGAAAACAGAATATTAGGTAGAGAATAAATGGATAATGAACAATAAGCAATGATTACACTAGATGTCTTTCACATCCAGCTAAACTAATAAGTAATTTATTCATTTTTAAATGGCAGTTCCAAAAAAACGTACTTCTATATCAAAAAAGCGTATTCGTAAAAATATTTGGAAAAAGAAAGGATATTGGACAGCGTTAAAAGCTTTTTCGTTAGGAAAGTCTCTTTCTACGGGAAAGTCAAAAAGTTTTGTTGTGCGACAAACAACTAAATAATAAAAAAGATTGGAATAATATAAATCAACTAAACTGAAAAATTGATTCATTTTTTTATCAAAACTTCAAATTAATTATTTTAATTACCTATTCTTATTGAACTCATCAATACTATGAAATTGAATTCACTTTACCCTGTAGAACAAATATTTTTTTATTTCATTTTTAAAAAGAATAAAATATTGACAAAACAAACAAAAGAATAAAAACAAGATAAAAAGTTCCCTCTCTTTTTAGTAAATTTTATAATTTACAAGGGGGGGTCTTATTTACCCATCAACTTAATTTTGTTTCTCACAATTCCAATAAAAAAAACTTTTTTTTTCAGTTCTATAACCCTTGATAAGAACAGAACTGTAAAGTTACACGAATGTCAGGAAAACACAAAATTAATGAAAATCCTAAGTGAAGTTAACTAAAATCTAAAACTGAAACAATGAACCTTCAAATTATCATTTAAACAAATTTTTATTCATTAATTCTAAATTTTCCTTAAAAAAGAATATTGCACTAAATTAACTTCTTTCAATCTCGACGATTGCTTATTCATAGGCTATTATGAGTTGAAGACAAGCCGCTATGGTGAAATTGGTAGACACGCTGCTCTTAGGAAGCAGTGCTAGAGCATCTCGGTTCGAGTCCGAGTAGCGGCACACCTTCTTCTAAAAAAGAGAAATAGATTCTATAATGAATCTAATTCCCGATTTCCATTTTGTAATTCAAATTAAAGTACTTTTCCTTTTTTAATATTTTTTATGATATTTTCAACCTT